AAACTCATTGCCCATGGATAAAGAAAGACCGTTTCAACATCAAAAACAACAAAAACTAGAGCAAACATGTAATAGCGGATTCGGAATTGTAACCAAGCATCTCCCATGGGTTCTATACCTGATTCGTAACTAGAGAGCTTCTCTGGCCCTTCCCTAATCGGTGCTAAAACTCCGGAAATTACAAATGCTAAGATAGGAATAACGCTTGATATTATTAGAAATGCCCAGAAAATCTCATATTCGTGAAGCAGAAACATAAAAAAGCACTCCTGTTAATTTAATGTGGAATAGGCTAAATTCGCATTGGAATTGTCAATTCATCCAGAACTTCTTAGGCGAAACAAGAATTGAGTTTAATTAAATTAAACTGCATAGAGTTTGTTTGCTGTAGGACATGTCTTGTTTAATTTAAACATTCATTCAAGAAAATAAAATCCTACTTACATTTATTTTTTATTTCGATTATATTTTGATATGATGTAGACATAAGATGCTATTATACAAACAAAACTTTTTCACTTTAGTACGGGTTTCTCTCGAATGGTTTCTCTTACAATCAGTATTTATATTATACTAGTATGTTATAGTTATGTTATAGTTATATTATATTTATGTTATAATATATTAATAATATATTATATTATGTTAGAGTTATATATATATTATTTATTGTATACAGTATACATATTGACTATTACCTATATATTATAAACCTATAGTACTACAATAGTATATAAATAAATAGTATATATATATATATATATATATATATATAAACTGTATTACTATATATTACTATATTAGTATATAAATATAGATTATAATATAACTATTTTTATAATAATTTTGTAAATTAAATATAATAAATATAAAATTATAATTATAATTAAAATATACCAACTAATATCTAATAACTAATATCTAATATATTATATAGTATATATATAGTATATATTAAGAATTAAGATTAAATAATTAAACTAAATATTAAATATAATATATTAAATATAATATATTAAATATAATATATAAATATAATAAAATAGAGTAGTATAGAAATATAGTAAAATATAGTAGCAGTAGTATAGTAAGTATAAATATACTATGAAAGTATGAGTAGTCATATGGGGTAAAAAGTCTAGGTATTTCTAGTATATTCTACTCAAAGTCAAAGGATTATTTTCATTAAAATCTAAGTATAAGATCATTCTTTCTATTGATTCGATACGAATCAAATAATATGTAAACATAATCTAATACATCGAATGGTTATATTTATTTTAACCCCTTTCCTTGTCCTAGATTGAATTTCTATTTTTCTTAATTGATTTTATTAAATCCCTTGAGTTGTGAGGAACCTTTACTTTACATATAGCAACTCATATCTTTCTATATCAAAAATAATCAGAAACTTTGAACCTGTCCTATCCCACTGGGACTCTCTCAGAAATAAAAAATCGAGTTATTTCATTAGAGAAATAATCACACATTATCGAACGATTCGACAGACCAAATCCCTCAACAAACTCAACTGATAGAATATAGAATAACTAAGGTTGATACATTTAGGACCAATTCATCGTCTCTAAAACAATCAATTGGAGTTGTTATGTTGGTCTGCCAAACAACGATTAGTCAGAGGACTTCTACAAATACAAGACCAAGAAAAGAATGGGTCCTAGGCCCATGTGACTTAGGATTAGATTTGGTTGGGTCGTCAGGTTGGAGTTTTTAGACAGCATCATGTCATGATTTTCACTTCATAAATTATCAGATATTGCGTATACCAAAGCAAAAGTGTATCACTAACCCTTTGATCGTGGACAAGAAAATAAGAAAAAAGTCATATGTCATTTATCCACGAAAATTAAAATTAATGAGGAGGGATGGGTATTTTATACGAGATTTGATAAATACTGTTTAGATCTATTGAAATTGGATCTATTAAAATGAATTGTTGTTCTTTTGAGTAAATAAAATCTATACAAAAAAATGTATTAGGGCTATACGGACTCGAACCGTAGACCTTCTCGGTAAAACAGATCAAACTTATTATTATCGAAATGATTCGAACTGTTTCAAAGACCCAACATGCATTTTTTTGCATTGGGCTCTTTCATTAAGAGATGTAAAAATTTACTTAGTCCACCATATTTTTCTTTCCTTTTCCTTTACCGGAAGATAAAAAAAAAAGATAATAATATGGTTCCATGTGCTCTGATTCATTATTTGTATTCTAATCTAAGAGCAATACCAAAGTGTTTCAAAGAAGGATTACCTTGACTTAGGTCTGCCTCCGGCCTAAATCAACCTAAGTTAAATGGAGTCTCTACCGCTCCGCTCCAAGAGTCAAATATGATATGAGACTTCATACACCTTAAAGTTCATAGAACGAAAAGAGGTTATTTTGAGGCCCTTAAACTCATTATGCCTGGCATTGAATGGGCTGAGTATTAACCTTATCAATTATCAATGTTTCTATTTGGCACCTGAATTCGCA